GATTTCTAAAAAACCTTTTTTTATGGTAGAGGGGACCCACTTTTATTCATTCCAATGAATGATCTAGATCTTTTTCTTCGAACGGCTCTAGAGAGCTTTGATTTCGATCAGACAGCACTTTCTGAAATCTTGCGGAGTTTGTGTCAAGACCGACACGAATTTCCTTTCTATTCCGAACTTTTTGAATCCAGTGCTTTTAACCAGTTATGGCAGCAGCAACACAAGGCCAAAATGGAAATGCAGCGGCGAAACGAAGACTATGTGGAAGCACTGGGATTAAAAGACCGAATTCGAGAACTTAAAGAAAAAAACGACTTTCTTTCGAAAGAGATTGAACTAAGAGAAAGGGGTGGAGGCACGCAAGATAGATGAGATCGGTCGAGTAGTCTCAGTTGGAGATGGGATTGAGCTTTCCTTGTTGGAAGCTCTCTCTGTCGCAATAAAGGCTGCTACTGCTAGGCTCTTAGATGGGCTTGTTTACGAATCTCCCGCGTCGATAAGAAGCTGTTTTCCCACCTGAATCAGAATACGCTGCTTGGATCTTTGCACGACTAGGCTCTTGGCCTTCTGCCTCTACTTTCTTTTTTGAGAAAAAGCGATGTAAATTCATTCATATTTCAAAAGTAAGATACATCCTGATTAAGAACTGAAAGAAAAAATTCAGGAGGCTCCTCGGCCCATAATACAACATCTTCCACATTCTGAGCATGTCGAGCCAACATATGTGCCACCTTATTCCCGGACCTCCTGACAAAAGAGATAACTCAATTCTGAAGGTTAGCCAATTCCAGTTTAGCAGCTTCAATAATCTCTCCGATGCTTGAAAGATCTTCTCCATCGCATTTTAGTGAATTCAGCACTGACAAGCAGTCGCCTTCTAACTCAACTGAGGCAAAATTGAACTGAATAGCCAATTGAATTGCTTGTAACGCTGCAAGCGCTTCAATGTGTTCAGCTGTATAAAAATAAGGAAAACGCTTGGACAACGCTACCAAAAAATCTCCATAATGATTTACGGACAATAATTCCAATCCCCGATGCTGCAATATTATCAAATCTTGCACCATCGAAATGAATTTTCACGTAACCTTGAGCAGGGAGTTTCCATCGAACTGAAGAAGAAAACGGATCATTCTCAAGCTCTGACGCACAAGCTTTACGATACCGCTGAAGATAATTTTTGGCAAATTCCACCACTTCCATGGGGTTATACAAAAGTTTCCCAAGCCTTGCCCTGTTTCTATTAAACCAAATATTCCAGAGTAACACCAACAAAAGTGCAAAGTCTTCAGACTTTAGCACCTTTTGATTTTACTCTATCCAGTCCCTCGGACTTTGCATCTCAGCACAAGCTATGCCAACACAAAAAATTTGCCAAACCTGGTAAGCATAGCTACATTTACAAAGAACATGCAAAGCTGTCTCAGGCCTTTCATTGCAGAAGTAACATTCATTTGCCACATAGATATTACGCAACAGTATATTATTTTGCGTTGGAAGAGAGTCTGAACATACTCTCCAAATGAAGTGCTTCACTTTGTTAGGAACATGTGCTGACCAAATAAATGACCAGCTGTCATTATTGTTAGAGCTCCCAACATCTACATTCTCTCTGTTCCCTTTGGATAATCCAAGCTCCAGAATCAAATGGTATGCGGATTTAACTGAGAAGAAACCATTCTTTGTATAGTGCCTTAAAAGTCTGTTACTAGGTAGAAAAGGGCTTAGAGTAATACTCAAAATCCTGTCAGCTTCAAAACCCAAAAAGACATTCCTAATAATATCTTCTTTCCAACACTTCCTTTCAGAGTCAATAAGATCACTTACTGTCGCATTTGAGTCCAATTGCGAAATAGGGCGAATCACCCTAAATGATCGTGGAACTGGTACCCATTTATCATGCCAGATTCTAACGCTTGCCCCATTGCCAATCCTCCATCTAACACCATGTTCAATGACGGAACGAGCCTGCAAAATGCTTCGCCAAGTAAAAGATGGTTTACTCCCGCTTCTAGAAAAGAGCAATGAGGGTTCCAAACCTTAAGGATTTTGTGAAGCAAAGAATTAAAACAAGTCAGAATGCGCCAACCTTGTTTAGCTAACATGGCAAGGTTGAAGGCTTTTAGATCCCTGAAACCAAGACCCCGGATTTGGGGTAGCACAATTTTTCCCAAGAAACCCAGTGCATTTTTCCACCTTTATCTCCCTTCCCCCACCAGAAATTGGACATGAGAGAGTTTAACTCCTGAAAGAGCCCATCCGGAAGTCTAAAACAGCTCATTGCATATACAGGGATAGCTTGAGCTACAGCTTTCAAAAGCACTTCCTTACCGGCTTTAGACAACTACTTTCCTTGCCCGCCAACCTTGCCTTCTGTCTCTCTGTTTATTCGCACAGTGCCTAGTCAACTGAAGATTTATACATCTAGCTATCTCTAGCTTTCCCCTCTCGTCTAAATCTACTATATAAAAAGTAGCCTAGCCTCGTCTAGATGCACCAGTGCTAGAAGAAGAAGGCTCTGACAAGACCTATCGTTATTTAATAGATCAATAGGGATATCTTCTTAACACAGTACTGGAATACTGAGATCATCAAATCAAGGAGCTTTCTTTCGATAGTGAACAAGCCTTAATGTCTTTCATTACGAGATTGGAATTGAATCAAGATGATTGATCCTCTTGCCATTGATCGGGTGAGATCGTGACGGTAAATGGCCATTGAATGGATTTCACTAATAGATATAATGAGATCAGACTTAATCGATCAAGATCACCTGCTATTAGGAAAAAAAATGGTTTATTTGTTTTCCCATATGATGAGCTAAAACAATTTAATGATTGAAATGAGACTGATCAACGCTGTGTGACAACTACTTGTGGTCTTCCTAACAAACGGATCCAGGTTATACAGTTTGGTCTTTGATGGCTCGGATCGGCTAAGTCCATTGATCTGGTAGGCTAGGCTAAGAGATCGGAAAAGATGGGCTAGGGTGGGGTCAGAAGATGGTCCCTGCGATCATACCTCTCTTCATCTAATAGCACAGGACGGTGGGCAAGAATCAGACTATGGAGAAGGTTTGTTTTTTCAATGATCAATCAGAAGAGATATACTAATAGTAGGAATGTAAAATGAACTAGACAGCATCATCGTATGGGGAAGGATAAAGATGAGAAAGAATCACATTCCTCTGTCAAATACAATATAAGTAGAGTAAAGTCGAGTAGATGAACTGAATCAGTATGGTTCGCTTGGTCGTAGTCTCAGTCTGCTTTCCCTGCCTTGTCTGATGATCCAATGTGAGACTTCATTCATCAAGATTTGCTTTGTTTTATTCTTTATAGCTTTCTCGACTTTGAGCATTGTTTCCTTTAGAGATGTCACATCATTAATGATTGCACTACTTAATTTAATAAGACAAGGCTTTCTCTTCCCGAACCCTATATCACGAAAGAAGGAAGAGAAATAAGCAAAGCATCCCGAATGAGATGGAAAGAAGCCATGCCTCATAGCACTCTACTTCTCGGAGATAGCGTTAACGTATCCCTTTAGTGCTTTCTCTTGTACGTGTGTACGAATCGAGACAATGATAATTGTTTGGTCCCATCTGCGACGACAATGAAATATGATATGATTACGTGATTGGTTGGTAAAGGAAGAAAGAGATAGGATGATTGATGTCTACTCTCTCATAAGTGAGTACTAGGGTCCGAATCCTTAGCTATCAATGGTGTAAAAAGATGCCCTGGTATCGAGCTTACCAAGGCAGCACACCGGGCGAGGAATCCCTTACTTGTTCGACTGGCGGATGCAGTATAATAGGAGAATGTATAAGCCAAGTTCGGTACACCAAGCCGTTACACAAATCTCTTTGTTTCAAATAGGTTATCCCATATCGGCCGGCCAATCAACAAAGATCTGAAGAATGACAACTTTTTGAGCCTACGAAAGGAAATTCCATTAGAACATATAACAGAGGCTTGAATGGGGGAATACGATACCATAAGGAGGAATTAACTTAAAATTCTACTACCCGAAAGAGGAGGTATATGGCAATAGCCAAGTTTACGATAAAAGAATAGGACAAAGGTATATACTCAAAGTATGAAGTCAAGGTAGCAGGACGATATGAAGTTTTTACACGAGCAAGCTAAGTCCATTATAGTTCATTTAGTTGAGCCTTGAAGAGCCATGTGAAAGCAATATCATGAACGTACGAGAGGAACATGAACATGCTCAAAATAGGCTTTTTTCGACTTCTTATTATAGTTATAGTAGCTCCGCGGAATCCGCCCTTCGAGCGATGGTATAAGGTATTTTTTCCAGAAAGCACATGAAAGAACGAAATAAAGAAGAACGTACCGAAGGAGCATGGGGTTTCGGGGGGACTCATGTAATAGATAAGCTTAAATATTGTGTTTCTTAGACTTCCCTCCTTCAAGAGTTCCGCTAGTTAACATATGGGACTAGCCTATCGTATAGAAGAGAGAGAGTCTATCTTTAATTGATTGAGTATGACACTCTTATAATTAGCAAGCGAAAATCTTTCTTTAATGAATGAATTGGCGCAATCACTATCTGTGAATTGAATGAAGGTACAAAAGAAATAGGTGCTTGAGCTGGAACTCTCGCATCAGCTGGATCAGCTTAGGGGAAAGGCTAAGTGCTTCCGAGTTGAAAAGGAAAGCTAGCAAAGCAAAGAGGAGGGGGACGGCAGGCGGAAGGTAAGGAGGAGTGGTACAATTAGGCCTTCCCTTCGGTATGCGATATCAGTATGTAAAGTTCATTTCTCTCGTAGCCCAGCTTTTAAAATTTCTGGTTTGAGGAATTTCACCGCTATAACGAGCATCGATAAGCTGTCGCAAGCAATCAATCAAAGCGACTCCCGTCTTTATTATATAGAATCCGTCTCGGGCCCTGCCCCTGTCTACAGCTATGCTATCTCTATTACTGCTAAGGTAAAGGTCGATCGCATCCTGATCCCGTCCATTCCTTTAGTTCGCTCTCAATGGGAATTTCTTTGTATAGTAAAACAAAGTCAGTGAAAGCTTTCTTCTAGGCGCTGAGGTACGTACTGTACTACGGTTCGGAATCAGCCTCTTTAGCAAACAAGCAAGGGATTGATCTGTTGATCTACGACCACCGTTGCGCTAACGCCGTTTTCTTGCTCCGTACCGTCTATCCACATTCTGACTATGCTAAGGTAGAGATGGGAATAACTGGCTCTGTCTTCTTCTTTCCTTCTGTGAATCGATAGGGTCTGACTGGCTTATTAAGAAATATGCGGGTCTTATTAGCTAAGCGTTGGTAGAGCAGGACTACTTGAAGATAGAGACGATAACTAAATAATACAATTGTTGCTAGACCAGACCAGATCACTTGTTGTTTTACCGCTGAAGTCACTTTAGTGGTGAGGCTGTGGAGACAGTGCATCCTTAGGTTCAAATCCTGTCAGGCACTTCAGGGTACCACCTGTCGACACTTAAGACCTCGCAGGAGATGATGGAGGCGGATTTTCTTCAGAATTGCCATCATTTCCTTACAGCGTGTCATTGGCCTTACATGATCGGAATCATTACAATGATCGCTGTGCGAATGGTGTCTTCTTCTTACGTCCCGAACCCAGCATCTCCAGCGTTCGCCTCTTCTCCTCCAAGGCCTCATTCAACTCGGCAAGTTCTTGGGTGGCGGCCTCATGTGCTGCCTCCCTCTCTGCGAGCTGGCCGGCAAGAGTAGCGGATTCATCCTCTCTCTCCTTCAAGAACTCCTCGAGAGATTGTAGCGCCCTCCGTGCCTTGGCCAGTTCCTCCTCGTCCAGACGCCAAGTTCCCCTCTCCCCTTCCGGTTGAATGAAGGAGATCTTCGGGTCTGGCTTTCCCGCTTCAGCTGCCATTACCGCTGCCCTGACAATCCACTCACGCGGGTAGATACAGTTTGGAGAAATTCCCCGCATGAGTTCGCTGGATGTTACAGCCGCCTTGTATGCATCCTTCCACGGGCCCACCCACCGGGGCTGTCTATCCATGTAGGGCAGAATAATCTTGTGCGCGAACCCAACAAGGTATGGATACAGATAGCGGTTCATGAGGTCCGCGTGTGCCTCGCTGAAGATTTTGATCTTCGAAGTCTTATGATGGCTGAGGCAGCAAACCATCGAACACTCTGATACATTTATCGGCTCGAACATTGGAGCAGCTTGGTCGAGCAGCAGCCGTCTTGCGCAAGGCCAAATTGGGTTGCGGATAATTGTGTTTACAGATGAGCAGTACCCGGAAAGGGTATGCCCCAGCTGCACAACCCCACGCTCCTCTTGCTCTATGCCGTAATAATGTACTTCAACGTCCCCGACGCGGTCTTTCGAGATCATCGACACCAGCGCAATGGAACGTGGACACCAGGCTGGATGGAATTTAGTGTCTAGTGTCTGGGCCATTTCGATGGGATCGGTGACTCGGCATCGCTTCTCTCTCCAGCCCCATAGTGCAGCGGGAGACTTACTGCGCCGGGAGCAAGGGATGGATAATGCTTGAAGACCCATCCCGTGAGAATGTAGAAGGCGGGTCCTAGATGCCCTCCGTAAGGCTCGCCGCCGACATAAGTGAACTGATCTGCGAGAGAGGCACAGACCATGTGACAAATGCAGAGCTTCCGCCCTTTCCTTTCGATGGTGGATCTCTATCTCTGATCTTCTTATCGCTGGAGATTCCTAATCATTGCGATATTGGCTTCTTAGTCTGAGTCTCTCTTCTTTCCATTTTGGTCTTTTAATTACCATCACTTGAAGCTATTATAGATGCTTACCGCCGATCGATTTAGTGCAGTACCGAAATGCTGGTCCATACAGTCTTTTTTTTTTTGGCCGTGCCCTATCTTTGTTGAAGAGCTTGGTATGAATTGTCAAGTTGCATAGCTCGCCCTCTCTTGCTTGTGCTTCTTCTTCCCTCTTGACTTGCACTTACTTATTCCTCTCTCAATTTGTGATGGCAGAATGTATTTATATAGTAGCTTCTATTTCTTGTATCTTGAGGAGCTTTTCCTTTTCACCCGGACAGTAATGAATTATCCCAGGGATATTTCTATTTGATTGTATAGTGTATAGTTCTCTATCAGATATGACCTTTCGTAGGCTCGTGGATCACCCTTGGATATGAGATTGAATGCCCCACTTCATTCGCCATAGCTGCTTTCATCTTTGTATACTTGGTCAGATAAAGGCCTATGACAGAGGCTGGATGGCAGGAAGCGAGACCGAAGGGAGAGGTATGAAATCGCTCGACTGAAAGGAGAGGAAGAGGAGAAATCCGAGGATAGATGGAATGAGGTGGAGACCACCAGATATTCCTATTCTCCACCTCAGCTTATTCTGGCAGGACCTTCCTTCCATTCCCCGGCTGCGGAGTAGTCAGGATGATAAAATCGTTTGGACCCCTGCACCCTCTGGGAACTTCAGTCTTGCCTCTACATGGAATTCTATCAGGTCTTGCAAGCCTGTGCTATCTTGGTCCAGCCTCATTTGGTTCAAAGGTGCAGTGCCTCGCTACTCCTTTATAGCTTGGCTCGCCATAAACAATGGCCTCATGACCAGAGACAAGCTTCTTGAGTTTGGTACTGTGAATACCAATACATGTGTCTTATGCAATGGAAGTCTTGAAACTGTTCACCACTTATTCTTTGAATGCCAATTCAGCCGAGCAATCTGGGACCAAGTCTTGAGCAAATCTGGCTTGCGGTATAGCTCTATGCTTGGACTCAGGCCCTTAACTGGCTTTGTGCCTAGCTGCGTGGCGGGAATTTACATGGAAAGATCCTAAGCTCTCATTTAGATATAGTGTTTATCACATATGGCAGGAAAAAAATAATCGAATTTTTCGAGGAGAGGCGATAAATTCAAGAACATTAGCTCAGCTTATTATTCTTTGTATCCAAGGGAAGGTGGGCCTCCATCTACAGGTCATGGATACCAGTAGGAATAGGGCGATAGAAAGGTTACCGAACCTGGACCTCAATAGCCTTTTTGGAGAGCAAAGCAATTGTACACTTAAAACCAAACCTCGAAGAAGGGTCAATACCATTTGGGTACGAAGCGACTCGAGGGGTCATACATTGTACAACAAGCGTTTGAATTATGGAATGGTGCGAAACAAAATGTTCAATATTTACACAAATGGGCTTTCCTTCCCGGAGCGTGTTTATTAGCTCCCCCATCATATTTACATGGGCTAATACTCCACCTTGAAAGGTCTATTGTACCGAAAAAAAGGTGGAACTAATACCTCCACGTCCCAGAATGAAACAGGGACCAGAAGGCAAAGACTCAGTGGCATTTTTTCTTTTGCCTTACTGAATGCCGGGTCGTACTGATGAGACATCGAACGGATTAAGTGGGTCCCGTATGGTAAGATGGATGGGAAAGGCTGAGAAAGAATTCCCTTCTGTGAACAATGGATAGATATGATTTGGAGGAGTCTATCTGGAGGCTTTCTAGTGCTGGATCACGGAACAATCAAAAAAGGCCAATACTGACCCTAGTGATAACGTGCCTACCCCAACTGAGCATCGACCTTGAAGCCTCCCGACCAAAGCTCAAATGACAAGCATAACGAATTCTATAGTCTCAAATGACCCTGTTGCGGAAGCTCAGTTTTTCCGTAAATTGATTTCTCAGAAATGGGTGAACTGGGTTTCGCCCAACAATATGCCCGAAACAATCCAAGCCAGCCAGACTGAAACTGGCCACACAAACTCGAGCCCGAAAGAAGAGGAAATCGAACTGCGAACGTACGTTGGATAGGTAGAGGCTTACCTCTGGTAAGGTCATTAAACTTTTCAACCTTACCCCCTTAATGGTTGCATGACGATCCCCTAAAGAAAATAGATAGATGGGTTGTCAACAAAGGCTACCTAATAAGCTAAGCTAATAAGGGTCAAATGGTTAGTCATAGGATCAGCGATATACTGGACAGTGCTCTTCTGATTCTAACAAGCCATCCTGAAGATAGAGCATTCAAAAGTATAAAGGCAATCCGCCTAGGCAACCATTCAAGAAATCTTACTCATGAGGCATCAGGTTGAACCCAAATACATTCCCTATACAGCCGCTTTTACCTTTTTCTTTTTGGATATTAAACGACGATTCCGGAATAGATAGATTCAAATTGCGTGATAGAATGGAAAATATAATCAAAATTCATGAGGCCTAGAAAAATCTTGAAAACAGGAAGCATCCGGGCACCATTGAAAGAGTATCGCTTAGATTGATGAAACCATTTAGGACCGAATACAAAGATTCCCTCTACCCCTAGAACTGGCGAATGTGTCAAGGCTGGAAAGGTTTATATGGCAGAAGAGTAATGGAGAAAGAGAGGTGATCATCTCCAGTGAGTGCGCCACAGCTGGAGAATAATAGGACATTGGAAATACATATACCACAGCCCTACCGCTAGGCACAGAGCCCGCATTCGATTTCGTTAGTTTGGCCACTCACTAATCTGTACGAGACGGCGGTGAATGTGAACCTCCTCTCGTGGTAGCTGATTTGAAAAGGTTTTTTTTAACAATATGAAGAGTTGTGAAAGGATGCATTAAATAAGTTGGCATCAGCCGTTTGTCTCAGGGGCACACGTGTAGGTAACAATAACCACAAAAAGTTGCAGCTGAGAGTGGTCGTAGATCAGAAAGAAAGTATCATCCCTTGCTTCTTGGGTACGAAACTAGGCTATTCAAAGCATCGAGAAAAAAAAAAATGATATATTTAGTATCTCCCCTTACAATTTCACTAGAGTTGTAACTTTCTTCATAAGTAAGAAAGGTTCTTAGCCTACCGGTGACCGGCTTTCAAAAAGCACCTTTGGGCGGAGGTTTCTCGATCAACTATCTTACTTTTTTGAAGAAAGACTAAACTCTTCTTTATATACACAATTATCAGTCTAGTCCTTTGTACCAGAAGAGTGCGGCAAGGAGGAGATACTAAGCAATCAAAGGGATGCAGGAGAAGAGGTGCTTCCTCCATATAGGACCGAGAATGCCAAAATAGAAAGGTCTTTATTTAACCGTATAAAGAGACTTGAATCTTTAGATCCCTATAACAATTTTCCCCAAACTCGTCCAGGGGGCTACTTGGCCCTTGTGAAAGATCAGTTGGATCGAGCGTCCACCTTGGGCAAACCTGTTTATGAGGCCATCCTCACCTCGGAGATAAGAGATCTTTCGATTCGGGAGAGTAAGCAAGAAGCTCAAGATCTCATTTGTGATCTTCTTCTTCGCGAACCTAATGCCAAGTGAACATTTATTATTGAGTTATCAATTTATAAAACAAGAAGCAGCCTTTCATTTTATTGAGGAGAAAGCCGCCCCCCATTTGAGCGAAGTCTCCGGCCTTCCCCGTTATGACTTAGAGCATCTCTCACGTCTTATAAGTTACTTGCGAATGAATGGCCGAGAATCAGACACGTATAGATCCTTTCTCTATTTTTTATGTGACCCAAAACGAGCGTAACCGCTTACCGAGGAATAGAAAGGGAGGACAGGTTGGTTTGAGGACCCGTTGGTCAAAGGAAAGGGAAGGTCCTGATTCCGGGACGGAGCCGTATGACGCGAGAGTGTATACTCTTGAACTCAGGGAGCGAGACCCTAAACAAAGTTCAAGAAGCGTTGAAGAGTGGTAAACTCTGAAAGGAAAGATGGAAACAGGGGAGTTGGCTGATAAGGATGGACAGTAAGGATTGCGTAATATAAATTTTTCGGCCTCGTCATCGAAAGCGGCTTCCAATTGCTCGGAAATTATAAACTATATGGGGGGCTTGGATCGTGAACAAAAACAATTGATCAAGAAGTTGGTCAACTTTCGCATGAAAGAAGGTAAAAAAACAAGAGTTCGTGCTATTCTTTATCAAACTTTTCATCGCCCAGCTCGAACTGAACGCGATGTAATCAAACTTATGGTTGACGCCCTAGAGAATATAAAGCCCATATGCGAAGTGGAAAAAGTAGGAATAGCAGGTACTATTTATGATGTCCCTGGGATTGTAGCCAGGGATCGTCAACAAACCTTAGCTATTCGTTGGATCCTTGAAGCAGCTTTCAAACGACGTATAAACTACAGGATAAGCTTAGAGAAATGTTCATTTGCTGAGATACTGGATGCTTACCGAAAGAGGGGAATTGCACGTAAGAAAAGGGAGAATCTTCATGGACTGGCTTCCACCAATCGAAGTTTCGCGCATTTCAGATGGTGGTAAAGTGAGACCACATAAAGAGCTCTTCCTCATTCAGTCAGATTATTCAGTAAGATATGGTTCCTTTTTCCTTTTTGTTTGAATCTTCATATAGATTCCAATTTCTCATACTCCTCCCTTCATTCATTGAGTTGGAGGAATCCATAGGAGGCCCGCCCGTTATGCATTGCATGAAAGAACCTTTCTTTGTATGACTTCTCTTTTGCCTCAGGTCGAATGAATACGAAAGGGGGATCAATCAAAAAATAGGCCATGAATGAAGAAGTAGTGGGCCTTTCACCCTCTTTCTAGTGACTCGGGGAGCTGATCTGATAAATGCACTTCAAAGGGAGGGAATTTACATTACCATGTTGGTATGGCCGAGCATAAAAGATTTTGAAGTTAGGTCAAAAAGAAGAGGTAGAGACTGAGAGCAAGCAACCTCCTTTTGCCCTTTCCTTCATGGCTCGGCCCTGCTCGCCAGGAGGAATCTTTGATTCATGGCCAGAGATGGTGACTAAGCCGAATCCCCGGAGCGAGGACCGTTAACTACACTCTTTGAATCTCTTACTAAGCCTGTGTTTGAGCTCTATGCCTTTGCGCGCTAAGGCTTTCTTGGCTAACCCGAGCAAACCACCCTGATGAGCGCTATTTCTCGGTTAGCATTAAGTAAGAAGGTATTGAAGAAGATCTATGAGACCTCCGATCAAAGAACAGAATTAGTGCTTTAAATTGACTTCTTTCCATCCATCCTGCCCTTTCAGTCGAGCGCCAAACAACGCCGGTGCTGACCGGGATGCCCTGTCCAGCGAGTGTCGTGATACTACTTCAACAAGTCCCTACGTATGTTATCCTACCTTGGGACGAAAAGATTATTCCCCTTGATGTAGAGCAGACCATCCTTTTCCCAAAAGCGAGTCTTTTCCTATCTGGTCGAGGGAGTCCACTTTCTCTTCCGCAGCAAGCCTAGCCTACTTTCGTAAAGTCAACAAGGCCTTACGTTTACCGTTGTTCCCAGCCCATGGCGTATACCACCATAGCAATAGCATAAGGAGAATCCGCATATTAGTAGGGAAAGAGCCTCACTCCTAGCCTCTAGACTGAAACTTCACCTGAAAGCAAGGCTTGAGAGCAAAGGGGTGCGGTCGAATAATCCGGCTTTACTTATTCTTATTTACTTAAAAGGAAAAGCCCGGCCAAGTTCTTCTAAAGTCATTCTTTCTTCCAAGGAGCGATTGCTTGTTGGGAAGCGAGCTCAACCTTAAGTTATGAGAAAGGAGCCTAGCCTATATAGTTGAGTATTCGGCCTAACTCACAGGAAGATCTAAAGGCTATTAAATAGTCGCCTAAGCAGACTCTGGAAGAGTGGCTTTCTGCTGAGGTTGCTTCTGACGGGCTTGTGAACAATTCGGTAAAAACCCCTAGTGAAAACTATGTATGTATGTATAGTATAACCGCCGCTTCAAATCAATTGAATCAATGCAAGCAATGCTGTTCCCACATGCCTATTCATTCATATTTGGTTGGATTCCTCGGTTCATCTTATGCCTTAGATGGAATAGCCTGTTTTTCTAGCTATTACTTTCCTTCATTCAGGTATGGGGGCAGGGAATACGAAGGTCGAGTAGGCTTCGTCGGTTTGAGAAGGTGAACGACGAATCCGAGTGATCGAAGGTTCAAGTACTGAGCGAATATTCAAACGTCTATTCATGTGAGAACTTCTTGCCCCTTTGGTTGAGAAAGTTTGGAGTACTCCAGTGGAGGGTACTCCCATGTTCAGGCTGTACACCAAGCGGAAACGTCTCAAGGCTGAATTGAAGATCGTTATTTAATTCCAAACACACTATGATAGCATAAAGTCTAAGGTTACCCAAGCTAGAGAAGAACCTTACTAGATTTCGGGTAACTTCAATTTCAGGATCTTTCCAACTCTGACATAGCAAATGCAGAAAAAGAGAATTGGAAAGTTTTTACTCATTTCACTCTTATGGAAGAGGCCCACCTCAAACGGAAGTCCAGAATTAAGTGACGGAAGCTGGGGGATAGTAACACGGGCTTTTTTCACAAGGTGGTGAGAGCTAGGCAGTCCAAAAACGGATTGTTAAGTGTTTACAATGCCAATGCCGAGGAAGAGAAATTATAAGACCATAAAGCTGTTAAGTCAAGAGGCTGTCTCCTTTTTCCAGCATCTTTTTGGTGGTGACCCCACTTTGGAAAGAAAGTTTTTGGCAGAGATTATAGGAATTTTTTTTCTCTCCTTAGAAACTACCACAGGAAGACAGGGAAGCCTCGGTGTGCCATCAAAATGGATTTCATTTTTAGAAAGCCTAGGACTCAGTGCATTGGGATTTTATTATGGGGATTTTGAAAGCTGTTGACCCTCCTGCCTATCTGATTGAGTGAATTGTGGTTTGTATCACCACCCCCAAGTTCTCGGTCTCCATCAAGGGGGGGCTTGAAGGCTATTTCTCCGGAGGGAAGGGGCTGAGACAAGGGGATCCACTTTCTCCTATCTGTTTGTTCTTACTATGGAAGTTTTTTCCAGGATCCTTGCCAAAGCTTCTAATAATGGAAGGTTCTCTCATCACCCGAGATGTTCTAAGCTGGATTTGACTCACCTTTGTTTTGCTGATGATCTCCTGTTATTCTGCCAAGTAGATCTCCAATCAGCCTCTGTCATTAAAGAAAGTTTGGATTCCTTTTCTGCTCTCTCAGGGTTGATGGCAAATCCTGAGAAAAAGAGAAATTTTCAGTGCTGGGATGGATGAAGATGCTAAGCACAATGTTGAAAACCTTTTTGGCTTCAAAGAAGGGACCTTGCCCATCAAGTATCTTGGAGTCCCCCTTATTTCCACTAGACTCACAACCGGAGACTGTAGGCCTCTCATTGATAAGATTCCCAAAAGGGTGGAATCTTGGACTAGCAGACGGCTTTCCTATGCTGGTAGACTTCAGCTCATCATTGTTCAATATTCAGGGCTACTGTCTACTGGAGTAACATTTTTCTTTTTCCGAAGGAAGTGTGCAAGGTTATTGACCAGATCCTCAGATTTTTCCTCTGGCATGGTGCAGTTGGGATCTCTAATGCTTCCAAGGTGGCTTGGGACGTAGTCTACCTCCCGAAAGAGGAAGGGGGTCTTGGCCTCAAGAGAGTTCATGATTGGAATAAGGCAGCTATTACCAGACATTTGTGGAACATTGCCTCTAACTCACATACCATCTGGGCTTCCTGAATTAAGAGTTTCCCCTTGAAAGGTAGGAGTGCGTGGGGCATCCCCGTTCCCAATGACTGTTTCTCCTGGAGTTGGAGGAAATTTCTGAACTTGAGGGACACTATGAGACCTTTCATCCGGTCCAAAGTGGGTAATGGGGGAAGGTACTTTGGTTCGACAACTGGCATCCGTTAGGTCCCATTGTTCAGAAGTCTAGTAGTAGAATCTGTTATGATGCAGCTATTCCGGTCTATGCCAAAGTCAACACAATTTTTGAAGAAAAGGGGTGAAAGGCGGGTGAACTAGTCAAGAACGAGAGTCCGTAGTGCGCTTCAGAGAGTCTGAAATACCGGTGAAAGCTTCTTCAGGTAATGAAATTTCTCTATAGGCGGGTAGTTATCGCGGCTCAGGGCCAAGTACGAAAGCAAGGTGCCAAGGAAAGCACTTAAAGGCAGCTTCAGGATAACCCGAGCAGTGAAACAGAAGTAGGGTTCAGGCCAATCGATCCAATTTCGATTATACGGCTGGGTTCTAAACCAAAAAAGGCATTTGAGAAAGAGAAATTCTGGTATTGCATATAGAAGAAATGAGAATTCTTACCATGCAAATTGGCCTTTTCAAGAATTGATATTTGAGAATTGGAAATGAAAAAATAGATATTTCGATAGATCATTAAGGGAAGAACTATTCCTTTACTTTTACTGATTTTTTTGAGATTATTGAAATGATATTCCGTATATTGCTTGCACCTACCAGAAGGAGGAGAGATCCTTAATTACTGATATCGAGAAAGCAAGGACGCTATGAGTGCTCCCTAATGGCAGCCCTTTTCTTGCTTACTTCGCTATCCAAGCGGGATGAGACTTTTCGAGAGTTTCCAGTCTAAATACACTATTTGCTATACAATAGGTATGCTGACCCTTGTTGTTTTCTATCCGACGGAACTATCTCCTAGATAAATGAAAGGAGGCAGGAACATAACACAAAAAAGATCAACTCTTTGAAATAGGCATATCTAAATCTGCCTCAGTAATCACACCAATATTGGCCCGTAATCCGGAACAGAATGCTGCCATATTCACGCCATAAAGCATCGTATATGCATACTTATTAGTAAGAGTTAAAGATCACAGGAAGCTAAATTCTGTCAAATATACACCTGTGCCAAGTAAAGTGGTCAATATATATTTTGTTTGGGGTTGAATCGAAATAAATGGAATCCTCCGGGGCTAGACTAGAGTTATTTACTATTACTTCTGCCTTTGTTTTGTCACGAGCTGGGCTCGAACCAGCGCTTTACAGATGCATGGTCCGGATTTCAACCTTTCTTATCGAAACTTTGTTGACCCGGTTCGTCTTCGTGACATGAAAAAGCAAGACTAATGAAGACTACATCCGGGGTTGACCTTCATCAACATACCATGAACAAAGAGAGTCTGTTTAAGCCCCTGGGAAACCGGCCGATGAAATGTTTGTAATGAGTTCCAGGGCCTTGTTATAAAAAGGACTTGAAGCGGCCTGAGTAGAAAGATCGGATAAGACAGTATATAAGTCCATAAGATTTTCCTTTTCGATCCCAATGTGCATTAGTACATACACTATCCATCAATGGAGAAATTTTTATGTGTTGCGGTAAAAAAATTTGTTGTTCTATTAAGATGTCCTCGAATACGTCGCAAATTGTTGCATTCAAAGAAGTAACCGACATCTTATGAAGTTCTTCATTGTTCTGTTATCTTTTATGAAGGAAGTCGACAAATCGGCTTACACACTAAAGTAATGAAATTTTTGCTTTTGATTCGAACATTGAGATGTCCAAGATCAAAGGAACGAGGAAAAGAATATACGAGGAATCCATCTATCATTCCATTAAGTAGGTGGAAAGATCTCTTTTGATTAATAGAAAAGGGAGGCAAAGGGCTGTTGGCATCAGAAGGTTGGACTTACTTGTTGATCGACGAAATGAATTCGAGTGCACTATTCCATGTTATATACGCCAAAACATATTATAACATGCTCTTGGGACGACCTTGGCTCCATGAGAATAGCCTAGTTTCTTCCACCCTACATCAATGCTTCCAGTATAGTCGAAATGGTCTTGCTAAGAAGGTGGTCGCGGACGACAAGCCTTTCACTGAAACTGAAGCTCTTTTTGCCAATGCTAAGTTCTACTTGCAAGTTAATGTTGTGAAAGATACACAATCCGCTGCTGCTTCGACACCGAAAGATAACAAGTCCCAAAAGTCCAAGGCAAAGCAAGATGAAAAGAATTTTGCTGTCAATGAAGAAAAAGAAGAAAATGTTCAAGCTAAAGAAGGGGACGCCGAGATACATGCTCCCGCAATGAAAGAGGTAACCCCAGTCCAAAGCTATATCCCTAGGTCAAAAAGGAAAAAAGATCAGCCTCCTTTTGTTGAATGTGAAGCATTAAAGGGATTGACACTCCCAGTCACTAAAATTTATTCAGTAAAGTAAGCCCAAGCCCATTTATAGCTTCGTTCGACCAATAATAGGACCTGAGGTAGAGCATGATACATTGCCTACTACTCGAACTGAGGATGCCTTTGATCCAAATGCCTACAAACTTCTCGCCAAGGCTGGAACCCTCAAGACTCAACTGGATTAGGCAAACTTCCCCCCGAGATTACTGGAGAAAAAGTGTATGGGCTCAACACTACTCAGAAAATGCTTAAGGAGAAAGGTTTGGTTGGGATTTCCTCACGTGGGTTTGGGATTCACTCCACCACCCCCTGTTCGTATTTCGATAAAGCGAACAAGTAACCATTATATCACAGTCGAAGATGAAGCTTCATCCACAAGTGCTAGTCCTACTGTTTTTGACCGAATGAAAAAGAGGACAGGACCTATCTCAGTCTTTGACCGATTAGGGCCATCAAAAAAGAAAGGGACTGTCCGAAGATCTGTTCATGAAAGGTTAGGTGTCTCGAAATCATCTCAAAAATCCAAGAAGACTGAAAGGTCATCCGTCGTTGTAGCAGACCCCAAAGAGTACCACAGTTTGATTTCTTCTCGAATGAGACGACATACTTTTCTTGTGGTTTCATGCGGAGAAGTGTTAATCAAAGGCAAACTTTTTTGCATACAAAGAATAAAGTGGATGAGGAAAATGAAGAGAGTCTTGCATCATCGTACCATATCACCATTGACAATGGGGGATCCGAAGAAAAAGCCTCGCCAAAATCTGAGGATGATGTCAAGTTGAAGGTTCATGAGCTTATGGAAGCTGGCTTCATCCGTAAAGTCAAGTATTCTGCTTGGATCCCGAGCATTGTCCTCGTGAGGAATAAGAATTTTTTGAAGAAGACCTGCCTTGAACTAGAACTCGGAAACCAGGACACATAACTAGAAGAGAGTAGCTGCCAAAACAAGCTCCCTAAGGTCGCACCTAAGATCCGAAGTCAACAAGGGAATCGCTTGAGAACTAACTGCATACCTTAAGTTAGCTTGTGTGCGCATAGCGTTATCTTATCTTTTAATACTTCCTTTAGGAGGCTAGAAAGTGTTCTGAGGGCAGCTAACCCTACTTCTCATGTCCCCACTCATTGATTAGCCGATACGAGAGATGGAGTTAAGCTAAAACATAGGACAAGCCGAGCTAATCGATGGCTCCTAGCCTATAGTGAGACTTCCGATTTTGCCATTTCACTACTTTTCCAGTCAAGCCCTGTTCTGCGCTACAATCCACACATACCATACACGGAAACCAGAGTCTCGTTTCGGTGAAACCCCCGCCTCATTACCAGATTTTCTCTCATTGCTCCCGTTGCTGACACCAGGACATCTCCATCCAAGAAACCTACAAAAAGCATATCACATGCCCGGTCCGTTCGCTTACACTCACTGCTCCGCTCATCCATTCAATCCTTTCTTTTCGACATCGCATTCCCTTATTCCCGCGAGTAAACTACCCCGCTCCTTGCTTGGATAAATGCAAGAACCATTCCATTCCGTTCTATTGCCCACGCTTACTTACGCTTAGCTACTGTGACTCGGGAAGAAGCAACTAAGAGACCCGAAATCGGTAGCGGCAGCTATGAGAGTAGTTGCTCCTTGTCCCGGGAATGGGTACTTCAGATAAGAAAGGCGAAACTTGCCGGTTTCAGAGTGCCTTGAAAGGCGGTATCCTCGTAGCTCTTAAGCTTGAGGAACGGGCTCAGCCCCAGTTTCCTACTTAGAATTAAAAGTCATTCATTTCCTTAGGGCGCCAACAACGGTACCCCAGCTCATTACTCAGCTTCATACTTTTTTTTTACCCTGCTCAAAAGATGGGCTATCATGAGAAAGGCTTAGGGAAAGATGAAGAAGGCATGACCTCTGCCAACAGGATCTGGTCGGGACAAGGCCTATTGTATAAAGACCCAACCTTTGCGAGATTTAGAGCCATCATTAAATATTCTCTCTTTTTCTTTTCAAGACCCGATGGATACCGGGAAGAAGAGACTCCGGAGCCAGAAGACAAGGAATCTAGGAAAGACTCAGCTGCAACAGGTAGCACACAGTAAGACTCGGGTACTCAGCCACCTCTTCCTCCTCCAGCTCAGAATGTCCCTACTCAGGGACTTTGTTAATCCAGTGCTCCTACAGGAGGCAAACAAACAGCAGCAGAGGATGGAGGGGGATGTTAATGATGCTTAGAGTAGAGGGGGAAGGAAAGAAAGGCCGATCTCCAAGCCAACTGATTCTGGAAATAAGGAAGCAGTGGTCAAGAGGAGAGGTGTAGCCGATGAGCAACAGGATGAGTAAGCTATACTAAGCGCCAGGGAACCATGCATTCCTCCCGAGCTGGGCTCTCGCGTGTCCGGGGTCCGATCAGATTAACCAGCGACCGGTTTACGGAACAAGGAGTTAAGCAAGGGCCAGGAGATTGATGAAAGAACCTGGCCGAAGTCAGTCTTGTGTTCAATTCCGCGGTTGGAAGGATTTCTTTCTGCCGTCTGTCTTTCCCTTCTCTCTCTTCTCTTAGCAAAGTTCAAACTTTTGGCTTGCTACAAGCTGGGCTCAGGGACTGCAGTCAGCCGCTTCCCCTGTAGTCGTCAGCTCGTTCTTGACAGATCCGATCGGGTGTTCATAATCTGGAGTAAAAGGATTCGAACCTTTGCATGCCGGTACCAAAAACCGATGCCTTACCACTTGGCTATACTCCATAGGCCTGTTTTGGACGGTAGGAACGGGGGAATGACTACCTGTAATAAAGCACAGGCTAATACGAGCCGACCAGAAGAAGCAAGGCTTAGATTACCAGATCCTGGACACAATCTTCCTAGAGATGGAGAGCCCCTTGCCTCGCCTTTTCTAGCCTCTCCTTCTTGCTTGCTTACCTAGCTCTTGTCTTAGTGACTCTTCCTCTTTTCTAGGTTTTTTTTTTCTGAGTGTTAAAACGATAGATTTTTCATTTGCCAATAAATTGGATCCGCCCCGATTCGATCAATAATGGGATTCTTGGCTAGAGAAAGGTTCTGTGACATGGACGCCCAGCCCAACTCGGTCGGTTGGCCCACCTAAGAGATGATGAGATTCTCGATCGCTTTGATCGAATTTTGAAAAGTCTTTCTCACTATTCAGAACAGTGGAGCTTTCGATCAAGATCTTCTCGCCTCCCCCGTTTGGGCTCTCGCTCGAATCGGAACCTTTATGCGTTGGTAGGCTTTCGACTCAATCTAATAGCCTACCTATCGGGCGCCAATAAAAGAGAAAGTTTTCGCATGGGCTCATCATCTGATGCAGAACCGATGCGAGAGGGAGAAGAAATATGGGGGAAGCGGGGATTGATAGCTTTCAAGAACCAGTGGAAAAGAAAGAGTTGTTCCCTGCATTCCTTCCTTTCCAAAAATAGTAATTAGGCATAAAAGATTTGATTGAATGAACGCCACCTTGGTTGTTTTCAAACAAATCCAATCTTGGGCCAAGCGTTGCCAGCCGGTAATAGCCGAAGGCAAAAAAGGGAGAGATAGGGAAGAGGAGATTAAGGATAGTCACTCCACTCCATAGATAGTGCACACAGATTCTTCTTTCATTTTCAATTCCTTTCGGGTCGGAAACGCGGGCTGCTGGTGGGGCTGTGCCCATTCTCCCTCTTCTTCCGCTTTACAACCGGAATAAGGAACCTTAGAATTCACCCTACCTGTCGATGAAAAAATGGGATTTGAGAGGACCACCAGCTAGCAGATCAGAAAGATTTGTATGGAATGTCCTACTCCTGCCTGAGCTTTCCGATCAACCAATCCAATCCCCTATTTCAGGGACATCTGTGTTAGGTAGGCCCAGGGATCACTAATTAGTCGAATGAACCCATCTCTCTGGCCTATCATTTGTTGGTCGATCCGGCTGGCATCTCCTGCATATCTATGGGGGCCCTTTATACAAGTTTGCTGCTAGGAGTCCCTAGAGTCGAATCAATAATCAATAGAAGTCCCAATAGAAGTTTACTGACCTGGCTCTTCAATCGACGATCTACTGCTCCCTCTTAATAGCAGATGCCCATGCTTTGATTCGAAAGCCCTAGCCAGTGATGAATCCCCAGGAAGATCGGAGTATTAAATTCCTCCTCCCTTCAGTCCAGTTTGAACCCGTTCCAACAACGAACACTTTCCTACTGCAAGGTGAGGCTCTGCCCTTCCCCTAGAATCCACTCCGGGTCGGAGGAGCAACTAGTCCAACTTCTTGAGCAGCCGAGATATTGAACAAGGAACATTTGAAACAATTCCTTGCCTCACCCTGAGATGAGAGGGAAGGTCGATTTGACTCGAATCCTGGACCTGATCTTGAATCCTACACCGGTTAATGATGCGATGGGAGAAGTTTTTATTTTTTATTTTTTCATCAATGCTGGCCCAGTCGAGGTTTTTTAATCTCGATGGACAAACCTTCGATTTGCCTCTAGCTCTATAATCCACCCTCCCCAGTCCCTGAAAGCCCTCCCGGGGGCCTAGCCCTCTTTCTCAACTCGAGTCTTAAGTTCAGCGGCTTTCATCGTTGACGAACACCTGCGCTAATAAGATAAGACAAAGAAATGGGGAGTCTATGCCTTGAATGAATCAGTAACAACGGATTAGTGGAATGAGGGATCAAGAGACGGATAGGGGGGAATGGCCTATCAATCATTGGTGGACCTTCCCTTTTTCCAGTCACGGAGCTCTCAACTGAGTTGTTTAGGTTCTGGAATTTCATCTCTAGTTGGGGGTTTCGATTCGAAGGTTAGAAAATGTGGTGCGGGTTCATCTCTCTCGACCAGTTCAGGTTCAAGGGAGGGTGATCGAGGGGACCCAGACTTTAGATCTCTTCTCTATGGCGGGAGGTTTCTTTCGTATCAAGAGTGTGTTGGGGAGGCCAGGAAAGACGGATTGGATCGAGAGGCGATGCTTATGCCCCTACTTTATTTATGGGATATTTGAAGAAGCCTGTTGAAAAAGAGAAGCGCGCTAGCGCGCAACGGCTGATGAAAAGCCAGCAACTTGTTAGGAGTAGGTTTTGGCTTGCCCCTTTCTTCTTATTAGTAAGATAGATTTGGAACCCTATACAAGGGGCTGCCTTGCTGCTCGCCCCTATCTCTAAAGGGGCTTATGTACTAAACTCGTTACCACTAAACGACGAAGCCAGGAGCGGAAGGAGGGACTTGAACCCTCAACCTCAGCCTTGGCAAGGCTATGCTCTACCATTAAGCTATTTCCGCCAGCTACGGTAGTGGCGAAGCACTACTGAGCAATTCACGTATCACTTGATACGGATGACTTCTGTTTTTCCGCCGGACCACAGTCTTGACCTCCGATCGAGCTACGAACACGAGTAGGTAGGCGGCTAGGGGGGGAGAGGGGCTAAGGGCTGCCTTTTCAATCAATCTCCGGCCGCTCAGTGCCGCTATTGGTGCGAGTTGTAAGGAGTCTTGGTCTCGAGTCAAGCTGGGGCCTCATTTCATTCTCGTAAGGGGAATGAGTGCACCGAAAAACCAGACAAGTTGCTCCCTCGCCTCGCAGCGGCGGCATCTGTCTTTTAAGTTATTATAAGTCATTTCCTAAGCTAAGGCGGCCCCTCTTATTCTACGATAATCCAAGCTGCAGCTCCACGAGTCTGCTCGGAACCGGTCGATTCCTAAGCCATTCGTTCTCCCCTCTCGGTTGGCCTTTGCCAGCCACTAGAACAAGTAAGAGAACCTACAGTGAATGAACTTAAAGAACCGCAGATTTGGACCGGATTGTACACCTTTGTGTCTGGCTATGTATATGGATGTGCATAAAGAAGGGACGGGACATCTCTCTCCTTTTTTGGGGGGAAGAGAGAGGGAAGAAGCTTCATTCCATCCAGCCTCACGAACTTCTTACTGGGGCAGTACTATAGGCATTTTCGAGTGTTTGGATGCACGTGTTTTGTTCATATTCCTGCGCAGTTAATAGAAAAATTGTCCCCAAGGCAACCACTTGTGTCTTTCTTGGATATGCTCAGTCCGGGTATAGATGATATGACGTGAAATCCAAGAGACTCCATGTATCCTTAATGCTCTCTTTAATGGAGTCGCCTCATATTTTCCTTAACCTAATTAATCAGCCCCGGGGGAGAATGATGATGGAGATGTATTGCGGCCTTCTCCTGTTCATCAACTCGAACCTCATTCTTCTGCAGTTGATGTTACGGATCAGCCTCACTCTTCAGGCCAGCAGCTTTGCTCAGCATTTTCTGCCGATTGTCAGCCTGTTCAGCTGACCTCAGAGGATTCCAGTCACCCGGCACAGCATGTTTATTCTCGGCGGCGATTACAGTCTCTTTCCCAGGGTCAGGCTACTCCAGAAGATCAGCAGTCTAGCCCAGTTCCTTCTCTTCCAGTCGCTTCCTCAGATTCTGGATCCCTCTCTCAGGTTCGTCGATCCTCTCAAGTTTCTTCTCCTGTTGAAGGATTTTGATCTTATCTTATATATCGTTTTCCCCAAAAGATCGAGCTTACCTCATGTCAGTTCAATCTTCTCATGAACCTGAATCATTTGCTGAAGCCTCCTTCTTGCTGGAGAGATGCTATACAGGAAGAAATCAATGCCCAGGAAAAAAATAATAAGACTTAGTCTCATTGCCTGCAGGGAAAGAAGCCATTGGCTGCAAGTGGATTTACAAGATCAAGCATAAAGCAGATGGCTCGGTAGAGAGATACAAAGCTAGATTAGTAGCTAAAGGATTCCTTCAAGTCGAACCCTTTTAGAGATAGGGAAAACATTTGCTCCAGGTTGCTAAACACCATTCGTGGCATTCTTGCCTTGGCTGCAATCAAAAGGTGGCCTTATTTCAATTTGACGTGAAGAATGCCTTTCAACAACATAAGGGAAGGGAGGATCCGCAAGAATTTCTATTCAGCCTCCTCCAACTCCAGGCTTCTCTTCTCCTAGGAATCCTAACTTGGTATGCAAGCTCAAGAAAGCGATTTACGTTACGGCCTCCGACAAGCAAAAGCAGGAGGTTTCGGTTATGTCGAAGACCGAGGTTAGGTCCGCTTCGCTTCCCGGCGAAGATCTTGAAAGGATTTCTTAGGGCTTAATTGCACTATCGATCTCTCGAAGCGTGAATCCCGACAGCGCCATTGCGAACAGCCCCGGGGTGCGCAGCGTGGGCTGGGCATCAGTTGAGCTATTTGACGGAGTAGCTAAAAGGGATCTGAGGACAACTCCTTCCCCTCAGTTACAGGACAGTGGACCGTATTCCTATCTACTTTTTCTCGACCCGCCCTTTCTCTTGCTTGTAAGAATGACATAAGAGAGCAACCTGCCCGAACTAGCCTCTACTCCACAATGACAGAGAGAACTAGTATCTGACGAAGGTCAATTACTAGGTGTCTGATTACTCGGCTTGTACCACAAGGACAGTCTGATCGTTAGCTCCTCGATCCTACCTTCAGCTGCGCTTCTTTCCGTTAGTCTGCAAAAGTTTGTGGATCCCTGCTTGAAAACTTCTGTCACAAGTGGTAGCCATAAGTCCTAGAGGAAGTTTCTTATCCAGTAATAGGAGAGGAAGCCCATCAACATATGTAAGCGCTGTAATGTCTCGCAATGGCAGAAGAAAGAGATATCATTGCCAATCGGTAGGAAAGGAAAGACCCTGCGTCTTTCTCCCTGTCGATGTTTGACCCTTTTCTGCTCCCCGGTCCTTAGCCGCCCATCCCATAACCCGCTTCCCTCGACTGCCTTCAGAGGTAGGAGGGGTTGTCATGAACTGTCCACATGTTCAGCCTGGCCCTCAAGCTCTTCTTTGGTTTGGTTTGTCCACCTTTCACATACGGGGTTCAAAACCTCCCTGCCTGCTGCTGTTGGTAGTGCACTCTCCTCGGATGGTATTTCAACGGATAATGCGGGTGGATGGACACCTAGCCGAAGAATCCACGGACACCTTTGCTACCTGCCTTTCTTTACGGAAGAGGTGAGTTTGACTTAGTTTTCTTTCTTTCATTCCCGTATCTCCGAACCTTAGACCTTGTAGAACTTGAATAGGGGGACCTCTGATAGCCCCAGTTACGGATACTGCTCAAGCTTGACTGGACTGCCATAACAATTGATGGATAGGAGCCTACTCTAACTAAGAGCAGCTTCTTTAGTGAATCGCATAGGAAGGATCACAAAGGATAGAATTCCTGCCATCGGTTAGAGCGTCTAGACTGAGACCTGGAGATATAGCTCCAAGCCCAGCTTTCGAAGCACGTGCCGCTGGCGCTTTCTTTCCCTTCGTCTGGTGTAAGCTAGACCAGCATCCGAAGCATGCGAATCCACGCAAGCCATTGAGAAAGCCTCTGCCTTAGCATAAGAGCAAGAGGTTCCAACCCCCAGGGTGTGTCCACAAAAGGGTCAAATTGAATGAAATAGAAGCCCCGTTTTCTTACCAGGGAAATGCTGCGCTTTTCAGCACCTTTGGCAGACCTCAAATAGTCTCGATTTCCTTCAACAGATCTTGGTTCGGGTGCTCTTTCTTCTTCTGAGTGAGTGGATTAGCTAGGCCCGACTATCTTTGTAGAACATGGATCTCTTCTTTCTACGCCGACGTATGCCTATCTTTAAGGTCTGGCTCATCCCTATCCCTTGTGTATGGGAATCCGGTGTCTGGAAGTGCCACTGCAACCAAAGAATCTGTTTTTGCTTCGTGAGAAAGGGAGTATGTTAGATAGAAAGAGCTACAAAGGGTTACCGGATATCTTATTCCATATAGTAGGCTAAAATAGGGCTTTGACGGACATAGGTATAAAAAAACTGTCCAATTTGATTGCCTGGTCTTATATACTTAGTTGTAGGCATTTCCTTATGAAATCTAACTTTGTCGGGTAAGATACCCCAGCTTGTGCTATGTGGCTGGCGGTACCCTTTTTTAGGTATGTGCCTCAGGAACAAAGCCAGCCTATCTTGCTGCTACAAGTCAAAGCCATTCTGTAATGGATTTCTCCGCTGACCTAGGCGGGGTCACCCCGGCTCTATGAATAGCTCCTGATCTTGGTCGTAAAGGGAGTGAGCGCAAGACCCCGAAACGTGGTTCTTAGTCCCATAGGTCTAGAGCACGATCACGTGAAGAAGAACATACCACCGATTTATTCACTTGTCTGATTCGGTATGTAGGCACAGAGAAAGTCTTCCGGCTGTGAGGCTTTAAGGTCTCGTAAGGCTTTAGGAACTTGTCATTGGATACTCCCGGCCCGCATGAGCTAAAACTGTGAACGGCCCAAATCAAAGTGAACTACGTTATGACTTGATCTCCTTTACGGGGTACGTAGGCAGCTTGGAAGTTTTTCCAAGCATCAATAAAAAAAAAGCAAAAATTTTCCCTAAACTATATTTGACTTGATAAGAATCCAAATTGTTATGCTTCGTGGATATAAGGGCATTCATAGTCTTGTTCTGTCACACATACACGTGACTCGGAACATGCTTCTTAAGTTGCAAGAGTCAATGAAGCAAGTTGTTGGCAATCAAGTTCTAAAAGAAAAAAGAAATTGCTTTGAGTACAATGTCAGTACCAGTGGTGGTTTTGATCTTCAGAGGCTGCTGATGCTTCCCTGTAATTCTTAAAGAATGAAATTCTACAACCAGGAAGTTTTCAAGGTAAAAGCTGGGAAATATATTCAAAAAAGTATCTGAAAAAAAAAAGATTGAAGGAGTAGGCTGGATGGAATGAAGGGTTTAGCAGCACTTTTGTCTTGTTGGCTTTGCAAATGAGTTCTGCCACATAAAGAAGTCAATCGCATCCGGCCGTTTTGTCTTCAAAGTAGCAAGCGGCCTGCGGGCAGAGATTTTCTTTGGCCGGTCCTTGCCAACATCTATAATGGTTTGAGACAGCTTGTTTCCTCTTCAAACCTAAAGGAGCGCAAAGCTGTCTTTCCAATTCATTATGTGTATGTATGGCTCGGGCAGTACTTTGAGACTCACCACCACCATAGCCGGCTTCGTTCTGGTGCCCAAATGATCAAACTTGCTGGTGAGAGAATGGCCAAGTATTTTAATGCTTTAGAGGCCCACAACATTTTTCAAGACGTCAACCAATCAGATTTGCCGAATTCTTGCATGTCCAAAGACAAACAATTGATTGTAGTTGACGATGGAAATCTGTCCACTTATTGGAGTGATTACTTTATCAACCTTCGTTCAAGCTTCTTGATCTTCCGGTGCGACAACGAGCATGTCATTGAAACTTATAGTCCCTGCAGGTTCAGCAGGCAATTTTGTTTTTGTCAAGATATTCCTGGTAATCTAAAGAAAGAGCTTCACACCGGCACCTTGAAGGAAGTTATCCAGCTATGGTTTTCTTGTACTCGCTTAGGCACTGGTTCTAAAGTAGTGATACCAGCCCGCTTGTCCAAAGAAAGCCCCCTAGTTACAAAAGAGTATTTAGACTGGTGGTCAAGAAGATTCAGGAACTTTTCGAGGAAGAGCACCAAGGTTACTATTATATTAAGAACACAAGGCGTGACGAGCTGGCAGCGACTCCCAAAATATCCAAGACAATAGAGAAAGATGCTTCAAAAATTTCAGCAGTGAAATCCAAAGAACATGGGCGCGCTTCTTCTTCTCAAAAATGGGAGATAGGCGAAAAAGACGCTGCAAAGGCC